TGGAGACCCACGTTCTACCGAACTGAACTAAGAGCGCTTTCTTATCAAAAAATGGTGTAAAAAATAAACACAAAAATTATCTATTTATTAATACCTATATATTAATTTTTAATATCTATATAGTACTCTATAGTATTATATAGTACTAAAATATTATAATATACTTATTTATGTCTAATTAAAATATATCTAATTTAATTTTGAGATAAAGATCCAAGTATAAAAGTATAAGTAGTAGGTAGGGATGACAGGATTTGAACCCGTGACATTTTGTACCCAAAACAAACGCGCTACCAAGCTGCGCTACATCCCTTAATTTGCTCTACTATGTCATTCTAGACAATTCCTGTGGTGTTTTCCATATCATTAGTGTATTCATTCAGCTATATAATTTTTTGTACTCCTACTCCTGTTTTTTCCTTTTGGTCTCATATATTTCATAGTCTAATAAAATATAACATATAAATAAAAAAGTATATTTAGTATATTAATAATATAATTATATATTATTAAATATAATATATATATATTATTTTATTTATTCCATTAATAAAATTAATATTAATGATAAATTTCGTAAAAAAACTAGATAATATACAATAATGAAATACAGAATCCGACACAAAATAAATTTATTTTAATAAATAAAAAATTAAAATAAATAATAAAACGGAACTGTTTCCTATTTTATTTTAAAAAATGGAAAATATTTTGAAAAGAGCATTATACATTTCAATTGAAAATTGTTAGTTCGTGTATAACTATAATACACGGGTTCATTAAGTACATATGCCTCTGATCATATAGGTATTTATGTTTTACATTAAAATAAATAAGGAGGGTCTTCAATGCGAGATCTAAAAACCTATCTCTCTGTGGCACCGGTAATAAGTACTCTATGGTTCGGAGCTTTAGCAGGTCTATTGATCGAGATTAATCGTTTTTTCCCAGATGCATTAACATTCCCGTTTTTTTAATTCTAGTTAGTGATAGTAAAGAATGAAAAAAATTAGAGATACAATTAAATATATTTGACTAATCAATCGCTTTTCTCTTAACTTCTTTTCTCTTTTTTCCCTTTTAAAAAACTATATAAGGGAGGAAAGAGAAAGAATACAAATTAATTAAACATCTGTGAAATCTATTTTTCATTTCCAATTAAACAATTTTGTTAAAATATTAAATTAAATATTTAATTTAGATTAAATACTAATCTATAGTGGTAAAGTAAAATGTAAAAAAAGGGGATGTATCTATTATAAGATTAATTAATATCTTTTACACCACAGTTTTTTTTTTATTCGATTAAATATAGACAAGGTCCTTAAAAAAAATAATATAGGTCAATATTCTTTTAAATAGGATTATAGGAACTTACTCATTATTTACACTTTACTTTATTTAAATAAAAAAAAAAGTAACGTTATTATTAATTGTATTAATTAATAATTCATTGTATCAAAATCTTTCAAAATTGAATTTATAGGTGGTAACTTCTACTTTTTCTGTCCTTTCTTTATTATTCATTTGGTATACAAAAAATATATATATATAAATAATTGAGTAACTAAAAAATCCAAAGGAGGTTCATGGCTAAGGGAAAAGATGTCCGAGTTACCGTGATTTTGCAATGTACTAGTTGTGTTCGAAACGGGATAAACGAGAATAAGGCATCAATGGGCATTTATAGGTATATTACTCAAAAGAATCGACACAATACTCCAAATCGATTGGAATTAAAAAAATTCTGTCCCTATTGTCACAAGCATACGCTTCATGGGGAGATAAAAAAATAGATTTATGGGACTATGTATCACCCTTTTAAAAAGTAAAGTTAGAAAGTATATATTTCAATTCTAAAAAAAATATATAAGTTTATTTAAATATATATATTTAAATAAACTTATACTTATATAAAAAGTAAAATGATATATATCATATATAATAAATAATATATATATATATATAAATATACATTTATTTAATTTAAAAAAGATAAAAAATAATAATAATAAAATCGAATCAAACCCAATCCTAGTTCATTTTATTTAATTTAAAATACGAACAAATAGGATTTGTGGTATAGTTTTAATTAATAAATTAACCAAACCATGGATAAACCCAAGCGAACTTTTCTTAAATCCAAGCGATCTTTTCGTAGGCGTTTGCCCCCGATACAATCGGGGGATCGAATTGATTATAGAAACATGAGTTTAATTAGTCGATTTATTAGTGAACAAGGAAAAATATTATCTAGACGCGTTAATAGATTGACCTTGAAACAACAACGATTAATTACTAGTGCTATAAAACAAGCTCGTATTTTATCTTCGTTACCTTTTCTTAATAATGAAAAACAATTTGAAAGAACCGAGTCGACCGCCAGACCCACTGGTCTTAGAACCCGAAATAAATAAACTTACTTTAAAATTTTCTTAATATAATCCAAAAAGCCAATTAAAATGTAGATTGATGTTTTGTTCAAAAAAGATAAAAAAAATATTTTATTGTCGTGTTGTAAAAAAAACGAAAGAATTTATATATTCTGATATAAAAAAAATTTTTAATTTTAATGAATGTTTTCATTTATTTTGAACCCTTTTTTTTTATCCTAATTATACTTTGTTTTGTGATTTCAACTCTATCTTCCCGGAGTTGATTCTCCGGGAGACTTCCTTTAATTTATGTGATGGGATTTTATAAATCCACCTATTTTATGATCTCATTGGAAATCATATAAAAGCAATTCCTATTTGATATAGCTATTTGTGCTAGTATTTTACGATTCAGAAGCAACTGTCTCTTGTATATATTGTTTATTAATCTACTATAATTATAGGATACCCCCATTTCACGAATTCCTGCGTTTATTCGAGTGATCCATAAACGACGAAAACTTCTTTTTTGTTTACCTCTATCCCTATGAGACGAAACCAAAGCTCTTATTTTCTGTTGAATCATAGTTCGAGTCAGTCTTGAATGAGCCCCTCTAAAACTTGATGCAAATAAACGTATTTTTGTTCTACGTCTACGGGCTATATATCCTCGCTTAATTCTGGTCATTGAATAAATGAAACTTTGACGAATAACTAATTGATTTATTTTTCTTTCAGTTATTTTATCTTCCCCACTCAAATAATAACAAAACAAGTTTTCCTATATATAAAATATAAATTCCCATAGCTTTGGCTACGCTAACCTTCCTACCCACGATTTTTATTTTTTTAGTTATTTAATTTTATCTTGTATAAAAAATTGTATCCTATGAGGTCTAAAAATGATAGTAAATTAATCAAAAAAAATTATCTATTTAATAAAAATAGTGGGTTCCATCGTTTCTATAGTTACTTCGTAAACGGTGAGGTCTTTTCTATACACCGGAGCCCCTTTAAAACGTAATTTCATCAATATTTTATTTATTGTATTTTTATTTGTAACTTGTATAGTTCAAACTTTTGGCTCTACCATGAATTATCCAGTAATGGATCTTTCACAATTAGATCCACTTCTATAGTAACGGTATTTAATTACAAAAATTAGCTGGGTAGCTGACCCTGTTAGTCCGTTTGCAAGAGTGGGACCTTAATCTTTCTGTTTTGACCAATATCCCCGCTTAATGTCTAACCATATGTTACTAATGGGGAATTACTTTACATTTTTTTTAAGTAATTTGGATTTAATTTGTACTAATCAAAACCATAAATTTCATACACCATAAAGCAATATAATAGATTTATCTAGATAATAACTAAGTTAATCTATTCTATCTATTCACGGGTATTGATCATATGTACTGTACTTTTAAAAGTGGTTTTTATGACAGAAATGATCTAAACGAGTCGCACATACACCCTAGTACATGTCCCTCTACGTTGAGGACATCCCACAAGAGCGGGGGATTTCGTAACATTTTTGATAGGCTGTCTTGTATTTCTAATAAGTTGTTTAATAGTTGGCATGTTGAGTCGTATATAAAATGTGCTGGTTTAGATATATCCTAACCGGATGATTCAGAGACACTTTGAGTTAATTTTATTTTTATTCTTATGGATAAAAATAAAAAAAAAATAGCAAATCACACCTTTACATGAAATCCACGTATTTTTAGTCAACCGCTATAAGATCAACAATTCCATAAGCTTGGGCCTCAGTTGATGACATAAAAACATCCCTTTCCATGTCTTCAGATACAACCCATAAGGGTTTGCCCGTTCTTTGTACATAAACCCTTGTGAGGGTTTCACGTAGTTTAAGAAGTTCTTCCGCTTCCAAGATAAATTCACCTGTTTGCGCTTCATAAAAAGAACTAGCAGGTTGATGGATCATTACCCTGATTCTATAAAATAAAAAAAGACTCCTCTATCTCATATGATGAAGTTAGAATAAAATAGAATTAAATAACAAACCGTACAGGCATCCTTTGTGCATTGCATACGGCTATTGAATGTACTTTTATCTTTAAACACTAGGAGCAATCATACCTAGATCAAAAATAATCAAATTACCATCCTTCTTTTCAAAGTCATTTTAAAAATACTATGATGGTTCCGTTGCTATATATATATTTATTTATTTTAATATAAATATTATATATTTAAGTGATAATTTAATTGAAAAATATAAATTATACTTATTAAAAAAGTAATTTTACTTTTTTGTTATTCAGCAATCCCAAAGTTTCTTTTTTTTTTTTCTGATGAAAAAATATTTTTTTGTACTCTTATATAACATAAAAATCAATCAGAGCTCTCTGTTGTGAAAACAAGAAAGTTTGTGACGCTGAATCGGACTCCCAATATAGAGAAATATAATAAAAAATCAGAAGGTCTCCTTATTTCATACAACTCTCTCGATACATAATCTAATCGTTGAAAAAAAAAAAGATAATTTTATCCATATCGAATTCAAAATGCCATGCTATTATTACGTAATATTTATTTATATGGCGAAGGCATAGTTTTGTTGTGTCTTAAAAAAACCTCATTGGCGCCAAGCGTGAGGGAATGCGAGACGTTTGGTAATTTCTCCTCCTACTAGTATAAAGGATCCCATTGAGGCAGCTAATCCCATACATATTGTATGTACATCTGGTCGTACAAATTGCATAGTATCATAAATAGCTACTCCAGGTATTACCCACCCACCAGGAGAATTTATAAACAAATACAGATCCTTGGTATCATCTTCGATACTTAGATATACCATAAGTCCGATAAGTTGATTTGAAATCTCGCTATCAACCTCTTGTCCTAAAAAAAGTAATCGTTCTCGATAAAGTCGGTTGATCAGGGTACATTTATATCCCTTACGAACCGTACATGCATCTTTTAATGCATACGGTTCAAAAAAATTTCGAAAACAAAAATCAATGTGTAGATTCTAATTGTCCTTCTTTTAGCATAGACGTTTTTAACTTCAACTTTCTTTCATATCTGTTTTTTATATAAATAAAAGTTTTGTATTTATTTTTTTAACTATACAAAAATAATTCAATAAATTTGTCGACTGTACTTTTCATTGATATATTAATTCATCGTATCCTATACGATAGAAATTCCGATGTCGTTTTCTTGTTCCTGAATGGGCCTCTTCACTCTTTTTAGGTTTCTGCTCTACTCCGGGTAAAGATACCCCCGATTTGTACATATAGGACAAATGTTTCCATTACCACTGCTTTTTATTTTATTATTACTTTCATTTTTTTTTGATTCAATGAATTGAATACCTTTAATTTAATATTTGTTAAATTTCGTTATAACATATAATATATTTATTAGTAGTTTTAGATTCCTTTTAATTTAGTAGTTTTAGATTCCTTTTAATTAAGTTATAAATTTTATTTATAACTTAGATATATTTAGTAATAAAAATTTTTACTAATAAAAATCTACTAGTATAAATCTATTAGATTTCTATTACTATCTATATGTATTTAATTATCTATATACATTTAGATATATATATATTTTTTTTTTAATACAATATAATATCTATAAATACAAGAGATATAATTATTAAACTATAAAAAATTAATATACTAATATAAAATTGATTAGATGTATAAATAAACAAGTAATAATCATAAACATAGTACCATACTAATACCAATTTGGTTCCTCGTAAACGGAGCCTGGATATTTTATTAGTTCAACTAACAAATAAACCATAAAATTTTTTAATAGATACACTAAATAATTAAAATCCTCCAAAACGCACTTCACGCTCCAACTGTTTAATCATTTAAAGAATCTTTCTTGGTTGAAATAGAGGATATCTCGATCATATGAGATAATGGTAAAAACCATATGGCCCAATATATCTGACAAGTCGCACTATACGTCAACCCACGATGCATCTTCCTCTCCAGGACTTCGAAAAGGGACTTTTGGAACACCAATAGGCATAAATTATAATAAAAAAGAAATAAGTACTATATTTCACTTTGATGTGGAAACGTAACAATGGGTTTAGTGTTTTTTAAAATATGGATCTTTGTATTATAAAAATTTATAACTGAAAAATTATGAATAACATAAAATTATGACGAATAGGTTCTTTACAAGAATAAAAAAATAAAGATATATTCGTTCATATAAAATGATATCAACTACCCATTGCGTATTGGTGCTTATCGAGTATAGAATAAATCTGATTATCTTAGTTCCTACGAAGCGAAGTATTCTATTATTAACAATATACATAATAGAATAAAACAAATATTCATCCTTGCTCCGATATAATACGGGGAGGTCAATAGCATAATTATAGTCTTTTCCAATGCAATAAAGTTACGTAGTATCTATTTTTCTTTGAGAAAGGGGTATTTTCATGGGTTTACCTTGGTATCGTGTTCATACCGTTGTATTGAATGATCCCGGTAGGTTGCTTTCTGTTCATATAATGCATACAGCTTTGGTTGCTGGTTGGGCTGGGTCTATGGCTCTGTATGAATTAGCGGTTTTTGATCCGTCTGATCCTGTTCTTGATCCAATGTGGAGACAGGGTATGTTTGTTATCCCTTTCATGACTCGTTTAGGAATAACAAATTCCTGGGGTGGTTGGAGTATCACAGGAGGCACTATAACCAATCCCGGTATTTGGAGCTACGAAGGTGTGGCCGGAGCACATATTGTGTTTTCTGGTTTGTGTTTTTTGGCCGCTATCTGGCATTGGGTGTATTGGGATCTAGAAATATTTTGTGATGACCGTACAGGAAAACCTTCTTTGGATTTGCCAAAAATTTTCGGAATTCATTTATTTCTTTCAGGGTTGGCTTGTTTTGGTTTTGGTGCATTTCATGTAACAGGTTTGTATGGTCCTGGAATATGGGTATCCGATCCTTATGGACTAACTGGAAACGTACAAGCTGTAAATCCAGCTTGGGGCGTAGAAGGTTTTGATCCTTTTGTTCCTGGAGGAATAGCTTCTCATCATATTGCAGCAGGTACATTGGGCATATTGGCAGGTTTATTTCATCTTAGTGTGCGTCCTCCTCAACGCCTATACAAAGCATTACGTATGGGAAATATTGAAACTGTACTTTCCAGTAGTATTGCTGCTGTCTTTTTTGCCGCTTTTGTGGTTGCCGGAACTATGTGGTATGGTTCCGCTACTACCCCCATTGAATTATTTGGTCCTACTCGTTATCAATGGGATCAGGGGTACTTCCAGCAAGAGATTTATCGAAGAGTTAGTTCGAGTTTAGCTGAAAATCAAAGTTTATCTGAAGCTTGGTCTAAAATTCCGGAAAAATTAGCGTTTTATGATTACATCGGCAATAATCCGGCAAAAGGGGGATTATTCAGGGCAGGATCCATGGATAATGGAGATGGAATAGCAGTTGGATGGTTAGGCCATCCTATCTTTAGAGATAAAGAAGGTCGTGAACTTTTTGTACGTCGTATGCCAACCTTTTTTGAAACATTTCCGGTTGTTTTGGTAGACAAAGACGGAATTGTTCGAGCCGATGTTCCTTTCAGACGGGCGGAATCTAAGTATAGTGTTGAACAGGTCGGTGTAACTGTTGAGTTTTATGGTGGTGAACTCAATGGCGTTAGTTATAGTGATCCAACTACTGTGAAAAAATATGCTAGACGCGCTCAATTGGGTGAAATTTTTGAATTAGATCGTGCTACTTTAAAATCAGATGGTGTTTTTCGTAGCAGTCCAAGGGGTTGGTTTACTTTTGGGCATGCTTCATTTGCTCTTCTGTTCTTCTTCGGACACATTTGGCATGGTGCTAGAACCTTATTCAGAGATGTTTTTGCTGGTATTGATCCAGATTTGGATGCTCAAGTAGAATTTGGAGCATTCCAAAAAATTGGGGATCCAACTACACGAAGACAAGTAGTATGATATAACACAACATATCTCTTAGTTTATTTCTTTTCTTTTTTGTATTTTCATGTAGTAATAAATAACTTTTGATTGGACTCAACGTTTTTTTACTATTTATTGCTATTTTTTTTTTTTTTTTGGAGATGATCCCAACCCCCCCCAAAAAAAAACTTAATAGGTATGGAAGCTATAATTGTAAACCACGATCAAATATATGGAAGCATTGGTTTATACATTTCTCTTAGTTTCGACTCTAGGGATAATTTTTTTCGCGATCTTCTTTCGAGAACCACCTAAAGTTCCAACTAAAAAGGTGAAATGAGATTCTTTTATCTCAATTGAAGTAATGAGCCTCCCATATTGGGAGGCTCATTACTTCAACTAGTCCCCATGTTCTTCGAACGGGTCTCGTAGTTGTTGAGAAGGTTGCCCAAAAGCGGTATATAAGGCGTACCCGGTAAAACTTACAAGTAAACCAGATATAAAGATGGCAACTAGAGTTGCTGTTTCCATTATTATATATATATATTTAAGTTCAAAATAATATTTCAAGACCACAACGGATCTATGATAAGATCATTTATTTAAAACGGAATGGTATACAAAGTCAACAGATCTCAATAAATATAATAGGATTTATGGCTACACAAACTGTTGAGGGCAGTTCTCGATCTGGTCCAAGACGAACTACTGTAGGTAGTTTATTGAAACCATTAAATTCGGAATATGGTAAAGTAGCTCCGGGATGGGGAACTACTCCATTAATGGGTATTTCAATGGCTTTATTTGCAGTCTTTCTATGTATTATTTTGGAGATTTATAATTCCTCTGTTTTATTAGATGGAATTTCAATGAATTAGATTCAAAGTAAAGTGTTCAATACAAAATAAATTAAATTGTTTAGAGTATAAATTTATAGTACACTAGCTTATTTTGGTAGTTTGACCGTGAAATTTATTTGTTTCTGTATTTCCGGAATATGAGTGTGTGACTTGTTATAATTTATCCTAGTAATAGTATAGAGATTGTATCTGTCATCTTTTTGTAGATGGTTCTATTTCGTCGGATAGCTTTTTTAGTATCTGAAACACGTAATATCTGAAATAGATTAAGAAATCTTTGAACTATGATTTATACTTACTATTTAGACCTCGTAACTGGAAAAAAAAAATTTCAAAGAATAAATTTTCTAATTTTTAAATTATAAAATTTAAATATTGTAAAAATAGTAATCATTTTTTTTCTTTGGATTTTTAGTCATTCTACATATTATATTCAGGGAATAAATGATGATTCAATGGTTCTTACTCAAGGAATCCGTGAATTTAGTTGAAGTTTTTTATTGAATCATCGTGGTTATAGTATTAATCTCAGGTTTGAATCAATTTATAGGGTTTTAACAAGATAATTCCTATAATTAAATAAAATTAACAGTTAATTTAACTGTAGACAAAAAAATAGGTAATGAGAAGATTCAAGAGGCCTGTAAGTATAATAAGTATAATTACGACTGAGCCAACTTGAAATTTTGGCATTATCGCCACAAAACAAATAAAAGCTTTCTTATTTTTTTATAATTTTTGAAGTTACTCATAAATTAAGAAAAGAAGGTTAGTATAGTCGAGTATGTATTCGTTACAATTAATATTTTGGTGGTTCTGCT